GTATTAACGTAGTGGTAGAAAGAGTACCATGTTGTGCCTGGACTTCAAACGGTTTAGCTTTAACCATGTTAATGGTCTCACATTATTGGTTGATAGAGAATCAAAGTTGATTTACCAATGAGTCACGAAATGCTATGGTTCTTACATATGATTTCTGAATTTATTCAGAAGTAATTCGTCGAGATCGTGCACCTTTTTTCCTATTTATCCTATTAAAATATAAAATAACATAAATAAAGTGCGGATGGTTGGATCCAACCTATATTCTTGAAATACACAACTCGTACACACTCCCTTTCCAAAAAAAATCAATACACCAAGCACTACAGTTAGATTTATTGGATTTGTTGCTAAAATATCAGTATTAAATCCGAAACTCCCGGCGGATGGCCAATAGCCCAAGGAAACAAAAAAATCGGTTACATTTTTCATATGCTCTCCCCTTTCTTATAGATAAGACTAACAAAGAACAGAGTTCTTTTTGTATCACCTCGCTCGCCTTTTTTTTTTTTTATCAATTTCTTTTTATTAATTTTTATAATTTTTTTTTTAGTTTCCAATTAAGAAGAGATACTTATTAGGTTAGGTCCTAGGTCTCACGTCGATTGTGAAATATCTCGTTTGTTGAAACGCCCCCTAAAAGTTCAAAAGGTTTCCATTGTACTAACCAAGGGCGGGAAGGAATAAAGCGAGCGAATCCGCTAATTCCTCATCCTCAAATCAGTGCTTCCCGGGACATTGTCTCAACAAATAAGTAACTGTAGGAGTAAAGTTTTGATCTAATTCGAAGAAGCAAACGGAAAGTCCGAGTTAATAAAATAAGAAAAAGAGTACGTTACGTACTTTTTCACATTTCTAGGATTAAATTAAACAAAAGGATTCGCAAATAAAAGCGCTAATGCCACGACCAGTCCATAAATTGTTAAAGCTTCCATAAAAGCTAGACTAAGCAATAAAGTACCCCGTATTTTACCCTCTGCTTCTGGTTGTCTCGCAATACCTTCTACAGCTTGGCCTGCAGCAGTACCTTGACCAACCCCAGGCCCAATAGAAGCAAGCCCTACGGCCAATCCAGCAGCAATAACGGAAGCGGCAGAAATCAGTGGATTCATGGTAAGTTCCTCGTAAAAAAAAAAAGAAATGGTTAATGATATAATCAACCAATGAATTATTACTTCTTTTTTTTTTTTCACTAAGATCTATCGGGTCAAAGTAACTAAAAAACCCAAATTGAAATGATAATATTAGTGAATCTCAGAACTACTTCAATATATCGTTTTTATTTTACTTTCTACCCATGATGGAATTTTTTGAAATCATATGTATATGGTTCTAATTATTGCATTTATTGATTTCGAACCATTCTTTCATTCAATTCTTCGTTTTTTACTCTTCTATATCCGCGAGTTCATCCGTTTTTTCATTCAATCCACAATCAAAGACGAAAAGAAGGACTTATATTGGAATCCATCTAAATGTAGTGGGCTGGAAAAAGATATATAAAAGAAAAATATCAAAATTTATATAATTTATATAATATTCATATTATATATTAATTATATGTATATTAATAGGGATAGCCCCTATACTATATAGCTAGTAAATAGCTAATATCACATATACATTTGTTTCTTCCATAACGTAAACTGTCCGCATTTTATATTTATATGGAATCGGACTCGAAAATCATTCCATTCTGCGAAGAAACATACGCAGGGACTGGACTTCTAGACATTACATATATCTAGTTTGACCCCCTAACCCTAACCCATTTTTTTTTTTACAATTCCGTAATATCGTCGACCTTTCCTCCTACGACGCTAGGTCGTATATAAATATGTATATGTATTTATTATGTATTATGTTCCCAACCAAGTGATTGTTTTGAACCAACCATGCATGAATTAGGATAAGCTAAAAAAAAGACTATTTCGAAAGCTAGTCAATGATGACCCTCCATGGATTCGCCTATATAAGCTGCGGCTAAAGTTGCAAAAATAAGAGCTTGAATACCACTTGTAAATAATCCAAGAAACATAACAGGTATAGGAACTACTGAAGGTACTAAAGAAACAAGAACAACAACTACTAATTCATCAGCCAATATATTTCCGAAAAGTCGAAAACTTAGAGATAAAGGTTTTGTGAAATCTTCTAGGATGTTAATTGGTAAGAGTATTGGAGTTGGTTGAATGTATTTCCCGAAATAACCCAATCCTTTTTTGGTAAGACCCGCATAAAAATATGCCACTGACGTGAGTAAAGCTAAAGCAACAGTAGTATTTATATCATTCGTGGGCGCGGCTAACTCCCCATGAGGTAACTGTATGATTTTCCACGGTAAAAGAGCGCCTGACCAGTTAGAAACAAAAATAAATAAGAACATAGTTCCAATAAAGGGAACCCAAGGACCATATTCTTCTCCAATCTGAGTTTTGCTCAAGTCTCGAATAAATTCAAGGACATATTCGAAGAAATTCTGACCGTCGGTCGGAATGGTTTGTGGATTCCGAACAGCTATGATGACTGAACCTAATAAGATAGCAATTACGACCCAAGAAGTGATAAGTACTTGAGCATGGATTTGTAAACCTCCTATTTGCCAATATAAATGTTGGCCTACTTCTACACCCGATATATCGTATAACCCCTTGAGTGTTTTAAGGGAACATGGTATAAAATTCATATTGTCCTCTAACAGAAATCGAACTTAAAAAATAAATTATTTTGATTCAACCATCTCTTTATCAACTCAACTACTTTAATTATTAATGCTATATATATTTAGGATGCCGAGAAATCACATGACATAATATCAATATCCCCCAGTACTTTTGATCTTTATCTCTTTTAAAAATTCAAGAATAGTAACCGATCCAATAAATCTATCGAGTTCCCAAATAATTAATGAATCTGATTATTCTTAATCATAATCAACGATTTCTTATATAGCTAGAACGACCCTCGCAAATTGCGAATACTAATTTGTTAAGAATAAATCGGATTGAAGCTATAGCGTCATCGTTGGCTGGAATCGAAATATCTGCGAGATCCGGGTCACAATTTGTATCGATTAAACAAATCGTCGGAATCCCCAAAATGACACATTCTCGAAGAGCCATATATTCTTCTTGCTGATCAAGGATGATTACAATATCAGGTAACCCCGTCATATATTTGATCCCACCCAGATATGTTTGCAAGGTAGATAATTTTCTCTTCAACATTGCTGCATCTCTTTTGGGGAGACGGTTGAATTGCCCCATCTTTTGTTCTGCTCTTAAGTCCCTGAACTTATGAAGTCTCGTTTCCGTAGTGTACCAATTCGTTGACATACCACCGAGCCATTTTTTATTAACATAATGACACCGAGCCCCTATTGCAGCTGATGCTACTGAATCCGCTGCTTTATTTTTTGTACCAACGATTAAAAAGTTTTTTCCCCCACTTGCTGCATCAAAAACTAAATCGCAGGCTTCTGATAAAAAACGAGCAGTTATCGTAAGATTTGTAATATGAATACCTTTACGCTTAGCAGAAATGTAAGGGGCCATTCTAGGATTCCATTTCCTAGTACCATGACCAAAATGAACTCCTGCTTCCATCATCTCTTCCAAATTGATGTTCCAATATCTTCTTGTCATTTTTCCCCACACTTCCTCTTTTTGTTTTTTTAACAAAGAGAAAAGGTACCTTGAAATAAAAAATTGTTCCGACGGAACCTTCCACCGCGGATTTACCGTTGATACACGGTCCAAACCATTAATTTCTTTTAATTACTTATTTTTTTATTATATTATAAAATCAATAATTGGGCAGACAGTTCCGGATAGTTAAAGTAAAAAGAATGAATCTCTTCTTAGGAATCATTAAATCGCGTAAATGATTGTTCTGATGTCTCATGGAAATTGTTTGGGGCGCAAGAACAAAATAATTCTCTATGGTGTAACAGAATATCTCTCATTTCCGACTCGAATAGATTCTTCCTTTTGATTTCCAAATAAATGTTTTTGTCTTGCCTTGAATGGTGCACTAATTTTTTGAATCCGGTACCAACAGGAATAATCCCCCCCAGAACAACGTTTTCTTTCAGGCCTTTCAACCAATCAATACGACCTCGTAAAGCAGCTTTTGCTAAAACTCGAGCAGTTTCTTGAAAACTCGCTTCGGATATGAAACTTTGAGTATTCAGAGATGTTCTCGTTATTCCCAATAAGATTGCCCGATAACCGATCGCTTCGTCCAAAGCACGCCCTGCTCGCGCCGCTCGCAAGAATCCTATTAATTCTCCAGGTGAAAAAACATTAGACATTCCATCTTCTGAAACCAACACTTTTGATGTTATTTGACGTACAATAATCTCTATATGTCTATTATGGATCTGTACCCCCTGAGATCGATAAACCTTTTGAATCTTATTAACCAAAGAGATATGACTTTGGGCTCTGGTTAGCTCAGCTCCAATCAAGAATCCCCAGGGGATTCCAAGAATTCTTGGTATACGTTCGTTCCAACTTTCAACTCTCTTTTCGAGGTTCATCGATATTGAATCAATCGAACGTACTTCTAAGACTTGTTCCACTTTTGGAAGACCTTGCGTTATGTCACCAGATCTCGATTTTTCATATATAAATGTAACTAATGTCTCTCCTTCATAAAGGATTTTTCCATAATGGCCATGAACAGTTGCTCCCGGAGTGGCCAAATAGGGCTTAGCTGATCTTATAACTAAGGAGTCAACATGAACAATTAAAATTTGCCCGGATTTTGTTATGTGTGGTCCGTATTTGAATAGACATAAATTTTCACAAAGAAATTGTCCAGGGCTAATTATTGTGGATGTCTCCTCACAAGAATCGTGATGGAGAAAACGCCAATCCAAACGAAATGGATTCAAAATGATGTTACTGCATGGATCGGGATTATAAATCCTCCTATTTTCATCCATTAAACAGTATTTAAATACTTTAAGTACTTGGAAAGTCTGTTTAAAATTGTCGAGTAGCAAATATTTCTTTAACAAGATCTGATTATGGGTTAATAAATGATAAGATGAATAAAAATTCGCGATTTTAGGTACAAAAGTACCTAAGGGACCCAACAAATCTCTAATTGGAATTATGGGATCCAATTCTTTTGTCACATTGTTATATTTCGAACCATTGAATGGACCAATTCGAAAACAATTTGATGATGACAAAATTATCAAAGATTGGCATTCCTTATTTCGACTCAACAATGTACCAATACCAATAGTTCCTTGATGTTTGGCAAGTGGTTGAATCTTCGACTTGGAATGAAAGGGATTGATATTGGTGCGATCTAATCCCTTATCGGGAATCAATCCTGAACCCACCGTATCATACCTTTTTCTGCTATACGAAATAGTGGACTTGACTAACTCAATTCTTATGAAATCACGAATTAGATCATTTGCCCTTACCTCAACAAAGGAAGCATGAACCTCTTTTATAGAACCGTTTTGTTTTTGGTTCCAATTCAATACTAAGCAAGTCCGAACTAATTGAATACTTGTGTGATAAATTCCTCGGATTGACTTGCCATATCCATAAAGGATATAATTGACAACTCTAAGTTGGACATTATCCCTTTCCTGCAAGAGATCCTGAGGGAAAAGTGTTGCTAAATTTATCCCATCAGCTATTTCATATGTGACTACGGGCCGAACCGAAACAAAATACTTTTTCTTGGTAGGTGTGATCCGTTGGACATAGATCCAATTTTTCCATTTTTGTGATTCCTTAGAATTTTTTTTTCCCGTTCCTGGTGGTATCAAAATACCGCTGTGCCTGGATATCTTATCTGTCTCTCCAGGAAAATGAATATCTCCAGAAAAGATTTTCAGTTCAATACTTTTTTTTTTTCTCTCCACTCGGACTAATCCGCCTATTCGGCTTCTTGTATTTAAAGCAAGTCGTGTATTTATTCTAATGATACTACTGTTCCGGACCATTATGGACGAGGATCCAGGTAAAATATGTACTTCTTCGGGAATGAAAAAAAACCGATCTACTTTCATTTGGTATTTCAGACTAAATTCTTTTGCTCCTCGATACTCAATCAAATCCTCTTTTTTTACAATTGAATCTACCTCTGCGGTACCATATTTAGTAATTCCTGAACTGCTTCTTATGTATCGTGGATCATCAAAAAAAGAAAAAATACTATTTCTACGTAAAATACCATTTATGGGTATTTCGATTGAAATACCAAAACAGGGTATTAGTTCTTTCTCTCGTTCTTGATCATATTGTAATGGGATGATGAATCTATTTCTTCGCCTTTTCGCCAAGAAATCAGAATTCTCTTGAAAAATAGAAGGATATATGAAATTCCAATGACCATTGGATATAATTCGATCAGATATTGAATAGTCAAGAATTTCCCTATCTTTTTTACTAGAAGTATCCAACAATTTATGTCTTACTTGATCATTAGTCATTGAGAATTCAGAGGTATATCTGTCTTCGACAGAAAAAGAATGAACATTTATTTGATCTTGATCCTTGTGGAGAGAAAAAGACACTATACTGGATCTGCGCGGACCTCCTGCTAATATCCATAAATGACTTGTTTTTGGTAATAGATGAACGTTACCATATGTATATTCGGGTGCATGGTAGACATTGTTACTCCAGTGCATTTCTCCCTCTGATTCAGAATAAATATGTTTTCGTACCCTCTCTGTAAAATGAAAAGTGGACGTTTCGGCACGAATCTCAGCAATCACTTGTTCTGATTCTACATATTGATCATTTTGGACTAAAATCAAACTCTTTGGTGGAATATTCACATTATGCATAATATCCCGACTCTCAATAGTTACATACAAATCTATAGAACATAAAAAAGCAGGATGCCCATGAAGAGTACGTGTGGGATGAACCAAATCCTCATTGAATTTTATTTTTCCATTAGAAGGAGCTCGTACATGTTTGGCAGTACCACCCGTGAATACTCCACCGGTATGAAAAGTTCTTAATGTTAGTTGAGTCCCCGGTTCTCCAATTGATTGTCCCGCAATAATACCGACAGCTTCTCCCAATTCGGCCAGGTCGCCATGAGTGGGACTCCGGCCATAACATAATTGACAGATCCAAGATGTACTCCTGCACGTAAAGGGAGTTCGAATATATATTGGTTGTACTCGAAAGGTTATGAATCGATTGACAAGCCCAATCCCAATATCTTGATCTCGAGTGGCAATGCACCGTAGACCCATATATATATCGTCTGCTAATACACGACCAATTAGTGTTTGGACAAAAATTTTTTCCGTCATCTTATTTCGAGGACTCACGGAAATACTTTGGATAGTACCACAATCCGTTCTACGTACAATAATGTGTTGAACTACTTCAACAAGTCTACGCGTAAGGTATCCGGCGTCTGATGTTCGTACAGCAGTATCCACAACGCCTTTGCGGGCTCCGTAGCAGGAAATTATATATTCTGTCAAAGAAAGTCCTTCACGTAAAT